AATAAGAGATAAAAAGAGATGCGCCCGCCTCCTACATATTTTATGCCTTCTCCTGCAAAGAAACTCGTAAAGCCAACTCCATTGGTAATTCCATCAATTACTCGTCTATCAAAAAAATAAGTTAATTTTGCCAATCTTCTTATGCCTTCTGTTAAAGATATTCTATAAAAAACATCTATGTAACCACGATTATAGGACCAATCATATATCACATTTATTATTTTGTCCAAAAGAGTTCTCTTAGGACCTTTTTTAGCAACCAAATTAAGGAATTTTAAATTTTGTAAGGATGAATAAATCGGCTTATATAAAGAAGACGCTATAAATATCCCAAAATAAGCTATACTGACTGAAAAAGTTGAATTTATTACAAATTCATACCAATCTACAGACTTATTTTGATTTTGATGTAAAAGACTTAAAGACGGAATTAAAAGTTTGGATAATATATCCAAATTGATTTCTTCTTGATTGAATTGATTGAAAGGCATTCCTATAGCTCCAATAAACAAGGTAAATAGTACCAAAACAAGCATCGGAAATAATAGAGTATTATCTGATTCCTGGGGATAAGAAAAAATTCTTTTAGTACCAAAATGATTAATAGTAATAAAAGGACACGTCATCTTTCTTACAGTACCACCGGTTTGATATATTTTATTCCAAAAAAAACAAAAAAAAGAAGCCCTCTCATTATTATTTATTGTTAATAAAGGTAATAAACGAATTTTTTTTTTAAGCATTTTGGACCCCTCTTTCCCCCATAAAGATATTGAATAGAATGCACTGTTTTTTTTACCACTATAATTTTGAAAATAAATATTGAAATGTCCTTCAAAAGTAAGTAAATAAACACGAAACATATAAAATGCAGTTAATCCTGCTGTGGAAAAAGCTATTATTGCAAAAATAGGTGAATACGACCAACTATCATTAAGAATTTCATCTTTGGACCAAAAACAGGCGAGAGGTGGAATACCACAAAGAGAAAGGGTTCCTAATAAAAAAGAAATTTTTGTAATTGGAACATGTTTTGTTAAACCACCCATAAGAACCATATTTTGACTCTTATCTGGAGAATAGCCAACAACAGCTTCCATTGAATGAATAATGGATCCAGATCCTAAAAACAACAATGCTTTCGAATAAGCATGAGTAATCAAATGAAATAAAGCGGCTCGATAGGAACCCATACCTAAAGCTAACATCGTATAACCCAATTGAGACATTGTAGAATAGGCTAAACCTCTCTTAATATCTTTTTGAGCAAAAGCTAAAGTGGCTCCTAAGAGAACTGTTATTATACCTATCAAAGCTATTAGCTTCATTATGTAAGGTATAACTACGAAAAGAGGAAGAAGTCGAGCTACAAGAAAAATTCCCGCTGCTACCATAGTAGCAGCATGTATTAGAGCCGAAATAGGGGTAGGTCCTTCCATGGCATCCGGTAACCACACATGAAGGGGGAATTGCGCCGATTTAGCAATTGCACCGGAAAATAATAGGAAAGCACACAAGGTAACAAATAAAAAATTAACCTCATTATCATTATTATAAATAAAGTTTTTGAATATTTCAAACAAATCCTGAAATTCGAAACTGCCTGTTATCCAATAAAGACCTAAAATTCCTAATAATAAACCAAAATCGCCTACACGATTAGTTACGAATGCTTTTTGACAAGCATTGGACACAATAGGTCGTGTGAACCAAAAACCTATTAATAGGTAAGAGCACATTCCAACCAATTCCCAAAAGATATAAATTTCTATTAAATTCGAACTGGTAACTAATCCCAACATTGAAGTGTTGAAAAAACTCATATAAACAAAAAATCTCAAATAGCCTTGATCATGAGACATATAACTGTCACTATAAACAAGAACCAAAATTCCAACCGTAGTAATTAATATTAACAAAATAGAAGCAAGTGGGTCAATCAAGTATCCGAACTCTAAGGAAAAATCATTGTTGATGGTCCAAGACCATACATATTGATAAATGGAACTACTATTTATTTGCTGAATAAAAAGATCGGTCGAAAAAACCATAACTATACTTAACAATAAAACACTCGGAAAAGCCCATATACGGCGAAGTTTTTTTGTTGACACCGGAAAAAGTAGGAGTCCCATTCCTATTAACATAGGGACTGGAAGTGTAACGAAAGATAGAATCCATAAATATTGATATGTATGTTCCATAAAATAAATCTTATTATTTTTAATTAATAATAATTAATTCTTTCTTGTTTATGATTCATTGACTTTTATCTCTTTTAAATTTTTTAAGAATCAGTCAATAAAAAAAAAAAAAAAATGAATTTAGTTTAACTTATTTTATAACTCTATAGAAAAGAGAGCCTTTGATGCCTTCAATCCAATTAAAAGAAGTACCAGGTAGATCAAAATTTGTAAATTTTGACTGATCTAGTTTAGATCATATGCTTGGACTGGATGATGTATCAAGGTATATACATTAAATTAGACAAGATTTTTCAATTTTCAAGAATTTGAAAGTCCGGGACAGAACTCGAAACTTTTTTGTTATATGATATGTTCATAAATCAACACCTAATGGGGTTGCTAAACCTTAACAGAAATTTTCTACCTAATGAAACCCTAAGGATTAATACAATAAAATAGTTTCAGAAATTGCTTGAATGGAATGTTGAAATTGGAATAGAAAATTGGATCTTTTTTTTCATTGAAAAATTGAAAAAATGCATTTTTTTTTCATTAATTTGAATGTTTCTAAAAAAATATTACATTGAATTAATTCCTTCAAGCTCGCCGATTGAATAAAAAAGGGTTATTATAATTTTGATCAAGCCGCCATGGTGAAATCGGTAGACACGCTGCTCTTAGGAAGCAGTGCTAGAGCATCTCGGTTCGAGTCCGAGTGGCGGCATAAGATTTTTGAATTACCTAATTATTAAAAGGATAGAATAAATCCTATAATGAATTCAATTCCGTATCTATAATTATGGATAATAAAAGTATCCCCCCCTTTGTTTTTATGATATTTTTGACTTTAGAACATATATTAACTCATATATCTTTTTCGGTCGTTTCAATTGTAATTATAATTCATTTGCTAACCTTATTAGTCAATGAATTCGTGGGACTCTATGATTCGTCAGAAAAAGGCATGTTAACTACTTTTTTCTGCCTAACAGGATTACTAATTACTCGTTGGATTTATTCGGGGCATTTACCAATAAGTGATTTATATGAATCATTAATATTTCTTTCATGGATTTTCTCTATTATTCATATGGTTCCATATTTTAAAAAACATCAAAATTATTTAAGTACAATAACTGCACCCAGTACTTTTTTTACCCAAGGCTTTGCTACTTGGGGTCTTTTAACCGACATGCATCAATCTAAAATCTTAGTACCTGCTCTCCAATCCCAGTGGTTAATAATGCACGTAAGTATGATGGTATCGGGCTATGCAGCTCTTTTATGTGGATCATTATTGTCAGCAGCACTTCTAGTAATTACATTTCAAAAAGTTATAAGAATTGTTGGTAAAAACAATAATTTATTAAATGATTCATTTCCCCTTGATGAGATCCAATACATGATGGAAAAAAGTAATATTTTTAAAAAGACTTTTTTTCCTTCTTCTAGGAATTATTACAGGTTTCAATTGATTCAACAATTAGATCATTGGGGTTTTCGTATTCTTAGTATAGGGTTTCTTTTTTTAACCATAGGTATTCTTTCAGGAGCAGTCTGGGCTAATGAAGCATGGGGATCATATTGGAATTGGGACCCAAAAGAAACTTGGGCATTTATTACTTGGACCATATTCGCGATTTATTTCCATACTCGAACAAATAATAATTTGGAAGGTTTAAATTCTGCAATTGTCGCTTCTATCGGTTTTCTTATAATCTGGATATGCTATTTTGGGGTTAATTTATTAGGAATAGGACTACATAGTTATGGTTCATTTACATTAATATCTAATTGAATTAAAGAAAGAGTTTGACAAATATAATCATAGGACAGCTTAACATATATATAGAAGAAGCTTCAGGTAAGTCGTTGAGAACCTTTTGACTCACTCCATTACTTGACTCAAGTAATGGAGTGAGTCAAAAGGTGTCAAGTAATGGAGTGAGTCAAAAGGTTCTCACAAATGCTAAACATATCTGGTTACAATTCCGTTTTTTTTTTATTTAAAATTAAGAATTAAGATAAAATTAAGAGAAGTTTTTTTTTTTTTTTCATTGTATAACAATTTTTCATTTTTAAAAATCACAGGATTGCTTTTTGATTTTTTATTTTATTTAGAATAACTACCTATAAAAAAAAATTAGCTATAAAAATAATTAGATAGAATAGCTTCCACCTTGTCAACTGATAATGAGAAAATGAAATCCGGATAAATACCAATACTGATTACAGGCAGAAGGATAGCAATCGAAACAAATAATTCTCGTGGTCCAGAATCAAAAAAATAAGAATTTGTGGCATTAAACAGCTTGTATCCATAGAACATCTGGCGTAACATAGATAATAAATAAATAGGAGTCAATATCGTTCCAACTGCCGTTCCAAAAGTAATTAGTATTTTTGGCATTAAAAAATATTTTTGGGCGGTAATTATTCCAAAAAATACTACCAATTCCGCAAAAAAACCGCTCATGCCTGGTAATGCAAGAGAAGCTAATGATAAGATACTGAACATCATGAATATTTTTGGCATTAGGGTAGCCATTCCGCCCATTTCGTCAAGATAAACAAGACGTATTCTATCATAACTTGTTCCTGACAAGAAAAAAAGCGCAGCGCCAATAAATCCATGAGATATTATTTGTAAAATGGCCCCATTGAGTCCCATATCGCTTATAGAGCAAATTCCTATAATTGTGAAACCCATATGAGATACAGAAGAATAGGCTATTCTTTTTTTTAAATTTTTTTGACCAAAAGATGTTGAAGCTGCATAGATTATTTGTATTGCGCCTACTATTATCAACCAAGAAGAAAATATAGAATGGGCGTGGGATAATAATTCCATATTTATTCGAACCAATCCATATGCTCCCATTTTTAATAAGATTCCGGCTAAAAGCATACAAGTACTGTAATGTGCTTCTCCATGGGTGTCTGGTAACCATGTATGTAAGGGTATAATCGGTGATTTGACAGCAAAAGCAATAAGAAATCCAATATAGAATAGTATTTCCAAGGTCACAGGATATGATTGATTAGCTGATGTTTCAAAATTGAATGTTGGTTCGTTGGAAACATATAAAGCAATACCTAAGGCTCCCATTAATAAAAAAACAGAACTTCCTGCAGTATACAAAATAAATTTTGTAGCTGAATACAGACGTTGCTTTCCCCCCCACATGGATAGAAGTAGATAAACAGGAATTAATTCTAACTCCCACATGATGAAAAAAAGTAAAAGATTTTGAGAAGAAAATAATCCTATTTGACCACTATACATTGCTAACATCAAAAAATGAAATAATCGGGAATCCCGAGTAATTGGCCGAGCCGCTAAAGTGGCTAAAGTGGTGATAAATCCTGTAAGTAAAATAGGTCCTAAAGAAAGTCCATCTATTCCTAATCTCCAGTAAAAATCAAAAAAATGAATCCATTTATAATACTCCGTCAATTGGATTAAGGGGTCGTCCAATTGGAAATAATAAGAGAATGCATAGGTCATTAAAAGGAGTTCTAGTACACATATAAATATAGTATACCACCGAATTACCTTATTTCCTCTATGAGGGAAAACGAAAATTAATGAACCCGCGGATATTGGTAAAACTACAAATATTGTTAACCAAGGAAAAGAATTCGTGGTAAAGACAAGATACACTTGGACAAGAAAAACCCGTACTCGAAAACCTAATCTATATATATATATATTTTTTTTTTTATTTTTTTTTTAGTACGGGTTTTTGTCGGTAAACAAAAAATCAAATGTATTCAAGTGGTTTTTTCTGGAAAGTATCAATAAGCTAGACCCATGCTTCGAGTTGTTTCATGCCATAGATAAACTCGAACACTCAAGAAATCTGTTGGACAGGCGGATTCGCATCTCTTACAGCCAACACAGTCTTCCGTTCTTGGAGCAGAAGCAATTTGCTTAGCTTTACACCCGTCCCAAGGTATCATTTCTAATACATCTGTGGGGCAGGCCCGGACACATTGAGTACACCCTATACATGTATCATAGATTTTTACTGAATGTGACATTGGATCTATAATTTTTTTTTGAACGTGATAAATTTTCGATCTAGTCAATTTTTAAATGAATTATATATTTAGACACCAGATGAATCAATGATTTATCAGAATTTGTCTATTCAATTTCGGATCGACTCATGAGATAGAACCAAAATACTTTAATTTCTTACGTTTTCGAAAACATTATTAGATACGCTATGTATCATACATGTCAATTCAAATTAATGAATCTAAATATTTTATATGATTAATACTACTTATTCAACAAATTCAATTGATTGATACGAATTGATTTTCTGTTACGATAAATTGACGAAACTATAGCCGGCCCAATAGCTGCTTCAGCGGCTGCGATAGATATAACAAAAATTGATAAAATATTTCCTTTTAATTGGCGACTATCAAAAAAATCAGAAAATGTTACGAAATTTATATTGACGGCATTCAGTATAAGTTCAAGACACATAAGGGCTCTAACCATATTTCGACTCGTGATCAATCCATAGATACCGATAGAAAATAAATAAGCACTCAAACCAAGCACATGTTCGAGCATCATCGCCCAACTCCTTATCGATTTAGATTTATTTCAATATGAACAATGAACAACAATTTAACATCAACAGATTGGATTGACTAGAATAAGAATATCACAAGTACAAAACAAAAAAATAAATAGATTAGATTGGAATATAGATCGAATAAAAGAATTTATATATGAATAATCTTCAAATAGATGTGATAACATAGAACAAAGTCTGATTTGGATTGCGATTGCCAATTTTAAAGATTTATTACTGACGAGCCGTGGCAATCGCACCTATCAAAGCAACTAAAAGAATTATTGAAATGAATTCAAATGGAAGCAAAAAATCTGTTGATAAATGAATTCCAATTTGTTGACCATTACTTACCAAATCTTGCTCTATAATCTGGTTTGCTCTTGTAGTCCAAATAATCCCATACCATGTTGTATCTGGAATAATAGTAATTAGTAAAACAAAAAGACTTGTACAAATTAGGGAAGTAAGACCATTCCCAACAGTCCAAATATTCAAATCTTTGTAATATTCTGAACCATTCATGAACATTACAGCAAATATAATTAAAACATTTATAGCTCCCACATAAATAAGGAGCTGCGCCGCAGCTACAAAATGAGAGTTTGATAAAATATAGAATAAGGATATACAAACAAGAACCAATCCCAATGAAAAGGCAGAATAAATTGGATTGGTAAGTAATACCACTCCTAGACCTCCTAATATAAGACCTAATCCTAGAAAGACTAAAAGAAAATCATGTATTGGTCCAGGTAAATTCATTGTACGTAAAATAAAAGATAAAAAAAATCAAATTCTTTTTTTCATGACTTTATTGACCCGACCAGGAAAAACTTATTTCGAATGGGTTCCTAATTGAATTAAATCCTAAAAGGTTTAAATTATTGTAGTACCACTATTGGACTAATCTCATTCTTTCTCGAAAAAAAAATGGACACTTTCATTTTTATTTCGAAATAGAAATAATTATGGATAGAATAAATAGAAATAATTATGGATAGAATTATGAATATATTAATAGATTTTCAATCCAAATTAATCTGCGCTGCAATTCTTACCAATCAATCAAATCCAATCACTAGTGGGGATTTGTAGCTTTTGTAGTTATTGACCAAACAAAATAAAAAAAAAAAAACATTTCAAACTTTTAGATCAAACCTAGATCTTTATTTAATGATTTAAAATGACTCTTCAATCAATCTTTAATCAAAAGGGGGTTTACCCCTTTTGATTAAAGATTGAGGTGAATTCAAAATTGTTCGAATTGTATAATCGTCAATTACTGACATTGGTAAACGACCTAAAGCAATTTGGTTATAATTCAATTCGTGACGATTATAAGTAGAAAGTTCATATTCTTCAGTCATGGATAAACAATTAGTTGGACAATACTCAACACAGTTGCCACAAAATATACAGATTCCGAAATCAATACTGTAATTAAGCAACCGTTTCTTTCGAATATTAGTTTCCAATTCCCAATCAACAACAGGTAAATCTATAGGACATACACGAACACATACTTCACAAGCAATGCATTTATCAAATTCAAAATGGATTCGACCGCGGAAACGCTCCGATGTGATTAATTTTTGATACGGATATTGAATAGTTACAGGTAAACGATTTACATGGGATAAGGTAGTCATGAAACTTTGACCAATGTACCTTGCAGCCCGTATGGTTTGTTGACCATAATTCATGAACCCAGTTACCATAGGGAACATATTGTGAATCTCTATGAATAATTTTTTATTTGTTTCTTTATCTTGTTTGAGACAAACTGTAAATATAGAAAACGATTACTTTATAATGAAAAGAGTTGGGAAGAGGTTGTTAATAATAGATTGCCGAGAGAAATAGGTAAAAGAAATTTCCATCCAAGATTTAATAGTTGGTCCATTCTTAGTCTAGGTAAAGTCCATCTTGTTGTGATAGGAATGAACAAGAACAAATAAGTTTTAACCAATGTAATAAGGATACCCATTGTTGTTCCAAAGACTCTACCTACTTTATTTATTTCAAAATCAAAAAACTCCGGAACAGATATGTACGGAATAGAGATATTCCAACCGCCTAAGTAAAGAACTGTTACAAATAATGAAGAGACTAATAAGTTTAGATAGGAAGCAACATAAAATAAACCAAATTTGATACCTGAATATTCGGTTTGATAACCTGCTACTAATTCTTCTTCTGCTTCTGGTAAATCAAAAGGTAATCTCTCACATTCTGCTAGGGAAGAAATGAAAAAAATGATAAATCCTATAGGTTGACGCCACAAATTCCATCCTCCAAAACCATATTTTGATTGTGCCTCAACTATATCAACTGTACTCGAACTGTTAGATAATCATAGTCGGTGATGACATCACTGTTCCCATCGCTATTACAGAACCATACATGAGATTTTCACCTCATATGGCTCCTCGAAGGCCATAAATAAATCTAAGGGCCATATCCTATTATTTATCTCGATATATTTGTAGGATAGATAGGATCCAAATTTATCAGATGCTCCCCAATTCCCAAATTTGACCAATGTAATTCTGTCTGTTATAATACTAAAATAAAGTACTTCTGAATTGATCTCATCTTTTAAGAATTTCAATTTTTCTTTTTTGAGCAATAACTTAAATCTTTCAATAAAATACTCCTTGTAGAAATACCAATAAATATTTCAACCTATCATTTTCGATTACGAAAAAGAATTAGACATTCCATTAGTTCATGAATTATGACATGAATTCGATTTCTATGAATATCAATATAGGAAAGAAAGAATAAAAAGGATCTCTTTTTTTTTTCTATTGTAATTATATTCTTTTTTTTGTTCCTATTCTTCCTTCTGAACAAAAAAAAGGAAAGGATTAGTTCGTTCCTGATAGTCATTTGTTTAATTGGTGGATAGGAGCGTACTCTGGATCGGAATCATGGGGAGTACTGCCTGATCATTTCTACTAATTTAAAGCCCCAATTAATATTCTTTTATTTTGGATAATTCTATTACTAATCTTTTATGTATCTTGGTGTTCCTAACCATCCACTCATCTTTATTTTGACTCAACTGCTCGGTAGCATTACAGTAATATATATATATAAATGATAGTAAAAACTCAATAAGGTTGATTCTTTGAGCCCGCTTTCAAGCCAGGATGACTAATCAACCAATTTTGGGACAAATGATCTCATCTTCTTATGTTTATTTCTGCTTTACTGTTGTACATAAGAAATGAGTCTCAATTTTTTTTTTACTGCAAATTTAGAAGCTGTTTTCTTTCACTCATATAACTATCTAATTTAGTTCATCAATCCAAATGATGAATAAAAAAATAAAGATATATATTCAATTAATTTCACCTTCTTCCTAATAAAGAAAAAAGGAATAGGGAAAAATTTATGTTTCAACGAATCGCACGTAGAGATATGGATAATACACAGAGAGTTAATGGTATTTCATAACTAATTGATTGAGCGGCAGCTCGTAGACCACCTAAAAAGGAATATTTATTATTTGATCCATATCCTGACATAAGAAGTCCAACGGGAGCAATGCTTGAAATGGCAATCCATAAAAAGACGCCAATATTTAGATCCGCTAAAACAAAGTGATAGCCAAAAGGAATTACTGAATAGCTTAATAGAGTTGATATGGCTGCTATGGATGGTCCGATACTGAATAAACGAGTATCTCCTCTAGATGGAAAAAGATTTTCTTTGAAAAGTAGTTTTGTTCCATCCGCTAGAGCTTGAAGAACTCCAAAAGGACCGGCATATTCAGGTCCAATACGTTGTTGTATCCCTGCAGATATTTCTCTTTCTAACCACACAATTACTAGTATGCCTATCGTGATTCCCAATACAAGAGTAAAAATAGGGACAAGCATCCATAAAATTCCATAGACCTCGTTTAAGGATTTCAATCTGGAAAAAGAATTGATAGCTTGTACTGTTGTTGTATCAATTATCATTTCAACGATCAACTTCCCCCATAATAATATCTATGCTACCTAGTATTGTCATAATATCAGCCAATTTCATTCTTTTAATTAATTGAGGAAGAATTTGCAAATTTATAAAACCCGGCGGGCGAATTTTCCATCTCCAAGGAAAACTGCTCTGATCCCCTATCAAAAAAATTCCCAACTCTCCCTTTGGTGCTTCAACTCTAACATAAAGTTCTTGCTTCGGCAATTCAAAGGCAGGAGAAGTTTTTTTACTAATAAATCGATATTCAAAATCATTCCATTCTCGATTCCTTTCTCTATCAAAACTTCGAGTTTCTAAATTTTCATAAGGCCCCCCTGGAATCCCTTCCAAAGCCTGTTGAATAATTTTTATGGATTCCGTCATTTCACCAATTCGGACTAAATAACGAGCTAATGAATCCCCTTCTTTTTGCCACTGGACTCCCCAATCAAATTCGTCATAACACTCATAATGATCAACTTTACGAAGATCCCATTTTACTCCGGAAGCTCGTAGCATTGGTCCTGATAAACCCCAATTTATTGCTTCCTCTGCACTAACAATACCTATTCCTTCAACTCGTTCTAAAAAAATGGGATTTCGCGTAATAAGTTTTTGATATTCAGCAACTCCTGTTAAAAAATAATCGCAGAAATCCAAACATTTATCTAGCCAGCCATGAGGTAGATCAGTTGCTACTCCTCCGATACGAAAATAATTATGCATCATTCTCATACCAGTGGCAGCTTCGAATAAATCATATATTAACTCTCTTTCTCTAAAAATATAGAAGAAAGGAGTCTGCCCACCAATATCTGCCATAAAAGGGCCAAGCCATAACAGATGAGAAGCTATACGACTCAACTCCAACATAATTACTCTGATATAGCTAGCTCTTTTAGGTACTTGAATATTTCCCAACTGTTCCGGTCCATTAATTGTTATTGCTTCTGTAAACATAGTAGCTAAATAATCCCAACGTGTTACATAAGGCAAATATTGTATAATTGTTCGGTTTTCCGCAATTTTTTCCATCCCTCTGTGTAAATAACCTAATATTGGTTCACAGTCAATAACATCTTCACCGTCTAGACTAAGGATGAGTCGAAGAACACCATGCATTGATGGGTGGTGGGGACCCATATTGACTATCATAAAGTCCTTTCTTGTAGCTGGTACATTCATAGGGGGTTCCTCGATTTCTTTTTCCACGAATTACTGAAAACGAAAAGAAGTTCATCAAAATTCAAGTTCAAGATCTAATAAATCAAATAATAAAAAAAAGACTCTTCAAATTAACGAGTTTTGGATTCCCGAATGTTCAACTGGCTAATTAATTCTTTATAACGTACTCCATTTTTCTTTGCCAAATAAGACAGTAGTCGTTGGCGTTTTCCTAGAATTTTCCGTAAACCTATTTGAGATAAATAGTCTTTTCTATGCAATTCCAAATGTGAAGTAAGTCTTCGTATCTTATTAGTAAAACTTACTATTTGAAATTCAACGGAACCCTTGGTTTCTTTTTTGTCTTCTTGTGAAATAATTGAAATGAATGAACTTTTTACCATAAAATGAAATCCCCCTCCTCCCGCCTTTTTAAGATAGTTTTATTGATCAGTAATAATAAATAATGGAATATTATTAAATAAGAATGTCAGTTCGTTTGAATTTGGTATACACAATAATCTTCAATTCGTTAGGAATTCAAAATTTTGTCAAATAAAATTTTCCATTAATCAATCCAATTTTTCGTTTTAGATTTTTAGATATAGATATCCTTTTTTTTTTCTTTTGTAAGGGAAGAAATATACCATCCTTTATGTATTTCTAGCCGAATAAAAAAAAAATTGGATTGATTCATTTCTAGATCGAATTGATACATGATTGAATTCCATATATCAGAATGAAATATGGGATGTAAAACAATGTATATGGCGGCCCTCCCCTTGTTTTCATATATTTCATATACTAGATTAGATATGCTATGGGATATATACGACAAATGCACCTTTACCGAATTTTGAATCGTGGACATATATGTATCCTTACCATACTAAACCGACTACCATTATTGGTATCAAACCAATAGCGATTTATACAAGCTAAATCTTCTAATCGATAATTGGGCAAAAGAAAAAGTTTGAATTTAATTAGTTTCTTTTTATCTCTATCAAAACGTTTTCTTTTATCTATAATGTGAGCGCAGTTTTTTATGTTATTATTATTGAGAATTTCTGTATTTATATCATTTCTTTTTTTTGAATTGAAAGAAATTAGAATTTTCAATTCTCTACGATGTTTAAAGGATAAAAGATTTTCGGGAACAAGTAAATCATAATTATTTTTGTCTTTATTTCTAGTTAAACTTTGATTTATTACAATAGATTCGGTAAAATTCTTTTTGTCAATATAACTTTTTTTTCTGTATCTTTGATTAATTTGTTGTTTTCTCTTATGAACCAATAAAATATTTATGGTTTGATACATAATAAATTTTCCATCATTTTTTACCGACAGACGGGTTGATTCGATAATCAATATTCCCTTTTTCATCAATTCTGTAAGAGTTAAATCTTTATGAATCATTAGAATATCTAGACTCAATTCTCCCCTTTGAATAGAGGATATAATAATTTCTCGTGGATTTGTCAGTCTAAGCAGGAGACAATATACTTTGATATTATTAATTATTTTTTGATTTAAAGAATCATCCCATCTTAATTGAAAGCATAAATACCTTTTTAACAAGAAATCAAGTTCTACTTCCGTATTACTTTTGTATTGCTTTTTCTTTCTACGCTTTTTCCTGTCTGATCTTGCATAATCTTCTTCAACATCTTTTTCTTGATTTGCGAGAACTGATTCAAGATCCACTTGATCCTCAGACTCTTTTTCTTCGTGATTTTGATTCTTTAATTGAATAGATTTTGTTTCATTCGATGATATAGATATAAAAGGATCATTCTTTTTCTTTCTGTTGATTTTTTTATTTTCACTAACATTTTGAGTTCCATTAAAATTTAAAAGAAGTAATTTGTTTGGTATCACCCATGATTTTATCTTATATGCGTTGCAAAGTATCACAAATTTTGGAAAGAACCAAAATTCTAAATTTGATGTGTGACGATCTAGTATTTCTTCATTCATTCCCATCCAATCAAAAAGGTTTTTTTTTTGTTTAGTTCCGATATCGATCCTGGATTCAATATCGACTTTCTTTCTAAGACATAAATGGAGAATTCTCCAATCCAAATATTTTCTATGCGGGCTTTTTTCCGTATCGATAATATCATCTTCTGCTAGATGCTTATTGACAGAGATATCTTCCGGCATATCAAAGAATTTGCTTTTATCTATTTTGTAATTATAAAAAATCTCTTGCTTATTATTTAATTGGAATGGGAATTCATAAATAGATGAGTCTTTCTTATCTTCATAATTAATGGATTTATATAATAAAATATTATATCTATAGTATTTTTTAAAATTCTCTTTTTGGTTCGATAATGAATCTACTTCAAAATCATTTTGTTTTTCGTAATGAATTAATTGGTCTTTTTCATATAAATTCCATTTATTTAAATCTTTATTTTGAATCATACGCCGTTGATTCATTCTATTTCGCCATTTTTGCAATATTAATCTAGACCATCTGATCCGAGATAAATCATATTTATATTGATAATTACTTCTTACCCAGTTTTTCCATTCATTCGTTACAGAATTTCTAAAATTTGTATCTTTTAATTTGAACTTAAATCCTCCTTGGGCTACAAAAAAATCTTTTATTTCATTCTTAAGAAAAAGAGATGCTCCATGATATTCAAGGACAGATCTTAACTTATATAGGTTAATAACTTGGACTTGTGATAATTTGTAAAATACATATGCTTGTGACAAGGAGGTTACGTTATAAAAAATCTGTGAATTCTTGTTAATATTACTATAATTTAATGCCTTTTTTATAATCGAGATAAAATGAATTAGTGTATTTTGATTTGTTTCATCAATTCTTTTGTGATTTTCTTTTTTATTATACATATAAATGTATTTATTAATCATTTTTCTTGGTGATTCAAGAAAAAACTGTACATTGATCCTCGGAATCTTAATGATAGCTAGAAGGATATCTATATATATCTTTTCAATCAAAATCTTTATAAAAAAATAGGATTTACGGACTAATTGAGCATTGTTTCTTTTTAATATCTGTAAAATATTTTTTGATGATTTGAATTTGAATCTTTTAACATTATAACTTAGTTTGTTAGGACTAATATTTCTTTCTGAGATTAGAAATCGTTTTTTCTTTTCTTTTGTAATTTTTTCTATTTGATTTCTTATTGTCTTTGTTCTGGCATTCATATCTTTCATTTTTTTTTCTGTCAGTGAATAGTTTATCCAATCCATAGATTGAATTGAAGTGGAAAATTTAGAAATAGTCCGATTATTGATTGGTGAATCTTTTTCGTTTTTAGTTTCATTTAATTCATATACTTCTCTAAATCCAAATAATAGAATTGGATTTTTTTTTGATTTTGAAAATTTGTTTATTATTCCTTTTAGAAATAGAATACTTTCGATGAACAAGTTTTTTGTTTCTTTTGGTAAATGTAGAAATCGTTTTCTTTTTTCTTTTAAAATTGTTAGAGTTAGAAAACAATTTTTTTTCAACTTTCTAATTTTTTTTTTTAGTTTTTTAAAGATGGGTTCAAAAAGTGAAAGTTCTTTTCGGGGAGAACCAAAAGGAAGTTCAGCTTCCATTCCCCAAACTGTTAAAAAACAAAAATCATTTTTTTTTCTTTTCTTTTTTATTGGATCTTTATAAAGGAATTTTAACTTAGATCTCTGCCAAGGTTGTAGTCGAAAAGGAAATAGGATCTTTATTTGAATACCGTCTGTTAACCAGTTTTTCGGAAATTCCGTTTCTGATAATTGAACTCCATTATAGGTGCATTTAACATGCATTTCTTTATTCCAATCCTTTAAATCCTCGGACCATTCGGGAATTTGAAATAATAGCATACAAATGATATTTTTAGCTATTATTAATGAAGGTAATAGAATATATTTTCGAAGAATCGATTGAATTACTAAAGCACAACCTCTTATTGCTTGAGCAAAAATAATGCTATCCCAGGTTTCGGCTATTTCTATACGGACTTTTTCTTCTCTTTTGTCTTCTTCTCGTTTGTTTTTGCCCTCTTCTTTTGTATAAGTAGAATCTGAAATTGTGAATTCTGTGTTTTTACACATCCAATTTATAAATATTATTTTCATCAGCTCAGAAATATCAAAAGCAAAAAAAAGAAATTTGTCTATTCTGTCCAAAAAAAGGGGAGAATGCAAATTTGCTTGAAACAGTTTCCAAATGGCTATTTTGCGCCTTTGCGTTCGCATAGAGCCCTTTATTATATCTCGACGAAAGTCTGATTGTTGTGAATAACGTATCAAAACCACTTCGTCTGTTTGATTAAAATTAGTTGTATCCTTAATTTTGGAATTATTATAAGTATTAGGATCAGGATTTTCTTGATTATCCGTAAAAATTACTACACGTTTGGCTTTTCGTGAACGAATCTCATGATCCTCTACTGCGTTCTCTTCATTTTCACTCTCTTGTTGTTCCAAATCGTCGATTAATTTGTATGACCATCGAGGAATTTGTTTACTTATTTCTTTTTTTATTCCTGTTGATTTTTTTCTAATTTTTTTATTCTTGGAATCCACTATAATTGCATCGAATAAAAATTTAAAAATTTTTATTCGATCCTCTAAATCCATTTTCCACTATAATTGCATCGAATAAAAATTTAAAAATTTTTATTCGATCCTCTAAATCCATTTTTTCTTCTTTGTGATTTTTTTCTATTATAAGGAGTCTCTTAAAATTGAAACTTGATTTTCCAACAACTTCATTAATTAAGTTCAAGAAATAACCCATTTTTGTTACAACTGATTTTCTATTAAATGTATCCATTTTTGGTTCAAATTCTTGATAATTAGAAATAAGAAGGATAAGATAAATTTTATTTATCCAAAGGATCTCTATGTAATTTTTTATGGAAATTTCATTTATGATTGAGGGTGAAAAAAAAAAATGGACTTTTCCACGATAGAGCCCACTCAAAAAAGGATCATATATTTTAGGTAAGTATTCTTTTTTAGTTTCATCATTACACAATCTAGTCTTTTTTTCGAGTATATTCAGAACACGAAACCCCTTATCTAGAACTTCTACTCTATTTATAAACTCGTTACTTAGGTTTTTCTTTTTTTGTTCATTGTTATAATTCCAATGATTATACAATTCATCAGAGGAGAGTTTTTCTGTTGTGAACAGAGACATCTTTCTTTGTATCATTTCCAAAAAAGTTGACAAACTGGGTGGATACGTAAAGGATATTCTTTCTTTTCCATCACTTCGACATGTAGAAAAAAAATATTGTGACATTTCCTTTCTTACAGCATTCTTAAATTGATCGTTTTTTATATATCGAAATGGACGATTCCAGCGTTTATAGTCGAAAAGAATAGTTACACGAGGTTTTTCAAACCATACGAGATCTTTATCTTTTTTATCTAAAAAGATTTCTAACTTCGAATTTTCTTGATTCCCATCTAAATAAAAAGTTTCATAAACAGGTCTATTTTTATAGCATGTCTCTTTAAAGTGAAAATGGAATTCATCCTTTGTTTTTTCCTTTCCATTCACTCGGATCTCTTCCGTTTCGTCGATTTTGTCAG